ACAAAAGACCTTGGACACGTAATGGATCTTGCAGTACTATTTCTGCATCTCCCTGACCAAATCCACCAACATTAGGATTACTCGTTAATGGTTGATCAAATTTGATGGATTCACCCTCTGAAACAAGAAGTTCCGGTCCTGGAGGGATAATATCAACCACTTGACGTCCATCCGAAGGATCTGTTATGGATATTTCATATCCCCCCTTTTCTTTTCGTATGATTTTACTTACTATGCCCGCTCCTGTAGCATTATAAACTGTATTGTTACTCTTGCTTCCGTCGGGATAAATCTGACCCCTTCCCCTATTCCCCCCTACGTATATAGGATATTTTAAGAAGTGAACATCTTTCTTTGTGGTGGGGTCGGGGGAAAGAATAGGAAAGGCGATTTCACTATATTTCGGACCGGGGACAGGTCCTACCACAAGAATATTTTTTTTATTAGGGCGATAGCTCTGAAAAGACAAATTGCCTATCTTTTCTTTCATCTCGGGAGAAATACGATCGGAAGGAGCTAATTCAAACCCATCCGGTAAAATAAGAACAGCCCCTACATTCAACCCCCCCCTCTTACCATTAGCAAGAACTTGTTTCACTTGTTTATCATAAGGAATTCGGACAACTGCTTCAAATACAGTATCGGGAAGTACTGCTTGTGGAACCTCAATATCCACGGGCTTACTCGCTAAATGGCAATTGGCACATACAATACGCCCAGTCGCTTCGCGTGGGTTTTCATAACCCTGCTGCGCAAAAACGGGATATGCACTTGAAATGGATGTCCGAGTTATGATATATATCATGAGCGATACGGAAATAAATCGAGTAATCTGTTCCTTTATCCAAGAAAAAGTATTTCTATTTTGCATGGTCTAATCATTGATCCGAAAATTTCTACAATAAATTGGGTAGGTCACTCATACAGTTCCCTATCCACGATTCTGCTATTTACTGGAATCATTTTATTGGAATACGATAGGATGAAAACGAGGAAAATCCTCCGGCTAGGAAGTTTTTAATGTTTATGGAGAACTCCAAAGTAAGAGTAAGAAACATTCTAATTGAATTAGATTCATTAATATTGGTAGATCATTTATCAATCATTAATTGAATGATAAATGACTACAAGTGACGGAGATACACGATTTAAATAATAGAAAATCCAATATTTGAAAATAGTATCGAGAATAACCGGACAAATGGAAACAAGAACAGATATAATTTGATCATTATGAACAAATCCAAAATCTTTGTAGACAGAACGAATAATTAGTTCCCAACCACGGGGTGAATGAAATCCGATACAAAAATCGGTAAATAAAAGAATCAAAAAAGCTTTGACTGTATCACTTAAATTAGATAGGAATTCCTGAGCCCAAGAGTTAAGAATAACAAGTTTTTCATGTCCTAAAATAGAATAACCGCTTAGAATAACAAACCAGATTAGATTTGTCGAGAAGTGCAAAATTGTATGGATACGATCCTCGTTATGTATCTTGATTAATTGGATCGTTTCTTTGTGGATTCCTATAGGAAGCTTTAGTAGATGTGTCTCCGAATATTCTTTGATCATTTCGTCCAAAAAGAGAATTTCCTCTAATTCTATGAACTTTTCTAGAATACTTTTTTCTTGAATATCATTCAAAAAAATTTCGGATTGACCAGCATTCGACCAATTAGTAACCCAAGATTCCATACTTTTAGTAAATGATAGAGAAATCCACCAGGGCAAAAATACTATAGATGCAAGATACAAAAGAGGAGTGAAGGCTTTCTTTTTTACCATTTATCACCTGTGAATTTTGAATTAACCCACTTCATTTGTCGATTCTATGTGATTGAATATTTCTTTCAAACAGAAGTTCGAAACAAGGTATCAAATCTATGAATCTATTTGATTTGTGATTTTGTTTAAATCTAGAAAGAATACACAGAAATAGACTACGATTCTACTTCGAATTCAACTGAAGAAATAATCCAAAATTTTGTTTCCAGATATCTCAATTCATCAAATTTCAAACAAGTGTTTCAAAGAAGTACTTTCCTTAAGTTAAGGTCTTTCTTTAAAGAAAGAATATTCTTGAGATTTTGAGACGAAAGAACTCCTTTTCTATCAAAATACCCAATAGTTCGAAAAAATTCCAATGATTCCTCAGAGCCAAGAATAGAATAATTGATAGAAAGATATTTTGATGATCAAAAAAATGAGCGGAAAAACAAGACAAGGGTGAGTTATTAAGAAAACTCATCTTTTTAGTAAAGAACACAAATGAAAGGATAAAATAAGGGGTCGATTGACAAAAAAGAAAAAATTGACAAGATGGGGCATCTAAAGTATCACTTTGAACTTAAAAAATACAAAAGAAAAGATCAATTTCTTTTTTTCGAAATCGTTTGCTATATGAGATGGATTGAATCTAGTAGTTGAATTTCTTACTTGTTTCAATTGAGTTGCATAGATTTGGATACGCATAAAAAACCACCCCAAAATTTGGTTTTATGGTTGTTCCATATACATTGACTTTGGCTGGACTGAACATTCTGGCGAAACTTCCGTTAAGTTCTCTTATAGAAAAAAGGAGGATTCGTACATTTTTTCCCCTGCTGAAAAAGCGTTCCCTTTTCTCAAAAAACTTCAATTGGTACGCGCAAGAAATAGGCCAATTCCGCGGCTTTTTGTTCAATTTCTCGTGGAGTCAAATTCTCGTCTGTACGGGTCAACGGAATAGAACCGCGGCCTCTGATGTCCATATAAAGGACACGACGAGCATAAATACCCTCTTTCACTTCGATTCTAACCGATTGAATATCTTTTATAAGGAATTGGAGGAATATGCGACGATTTTTTCCAGGGAATCCCCAACGAAAAATACACACTTTTCCTTCGATTCTATCGAATCGATCATAACCACTACCTACATTCCAGGAAATTGTGCACCACAAATAGGAACTAATAAAGAGACCCGCGATTCCGTAGAAAGACATCACGATCCCTTGCGGAAAAAAAATGATTTGCTGAGACGGAACAAAAGATATCAAATTTCTACCAAGATAACTGGAAGTTCCAACCAATAAGAACCCTAATGAACCTAAAAAAACGACAAGGGCCCAGCAAAAATTACTTAGTTTTCGAGACCCCGTTATAATTTCTATCCATATATGTTCTGATCGCCAACTCATACTTGATACGATTTCGTTTTATTGGAATTGAGAGAATACCCCGAATTATTTTGACTTTACTTTTTTTTGTTTCCGAAGGAACTTTCATGAACTAGCACTAGTTTGATGTGAACTAGCACTAGTTTGGTGGGAACCTTTAGGAGTAATTCATCAAATTGGTTAGATCTAAAATAATAACATACCCATGATAGGATCCCTATATACATTATTGATATACATATAGATCCGCCAACTTTCTATTTTAGGCCTCCGGCGATCCTGATCTATTTCAAACTAGCTAGAATTCATTTACCCATAGATCATTTTCTGCAAGCCTAAGAGGTTTTTCCTTTATGTTCGGCGGAAATCCCATGTTATACTATAACCATATTTCCCGAAATAAATATCTGTGTTATCCTACAAGTCTAAGTTTCAAAAAAACGGATGAGGTTGGTCCCATCAGATCTAAACAATCTTATTTTTTTGAACATGAAGAAATAAAGAAGCCATTGCAATGGCCGGAAATACTAGGCCTACTAAAGGCACCAAAATAGAGGGAAAATTGAAAGTTGTCATAGAAGGGGTACCTCGATTTACTATTTACATTACACCTTTTTTTTATTAAATATCATTTTTTCGATTTCTATTTATATTAATTATAATTAAGAATGGTAATTTAATAAAAATAAACAAAGAGTTTCTTACAAATTATCGAAAGTTTTGTTAGAATGCGACACAACCGGCATTTTTTGTTAAACTAGGATTTTCGGGAGATGGAGAAAGATACAAAACTGTATATCTATCTTTTCTATAATTTGAATTGGATTCGTCTTGTATACGTAAGACGAAATTCGTTTGATTTGCCTAAATTCACAAAAGGAAGAACTCGCCTTTTTTTTTTCTTGTTGATGATAGAGACTTCTTAATCTTATCTTAATTAGTAATCGGGAATCTAGGTAAAAAAAAGAGTTCTCCGCCTGTTTGCTACCAATAAAATAATTGAACTTAGTGCACTCTACTTGATTGAATTGGAATTCAAAGGAAAGAAGGCGTGTAGCTTTAATAACTCACTCAGAACGTTTTTTAAAAGAGTACGCGGTACGATTAGGTCGAATGAACCCTGCGGGAATAAATATTCAGCCGTTTGTACACCTTCCGGTACTGTTATATTCAATGTTTGTTCAATTACTCTTTTACCCGCAAATGCAATGGTGGAATTTGGTTCGGCAATAATGATATCTCCCAACATACCAAAACTAGCCGTTACCCCGCCAGTAGTAGGCGATGTAAGGATTGATACATACAATAACTTTTTATTTGATTGATAATCATATAAGGCAGACGATATTTTAGCCATTTGCATCAAGCTCAAACTTCCTTCTTGCATGCGTGCCCCTCCCGAAGCACACACTATAATAAGAGGTAGAAATTGATTGGTAGCGTACTCAATCAAACGGGTGATTTTCTCTCCCACTACGGATCCCATACTACCCCCCATAAACTGAAAATCCATAACTCCAATTGCTATCGGAATACCATTTAGTTGACCTACGCCTGTTTGAACAGCCTCATTTAATCCTGTCTCTCTTTGATAAGAATCAATACGATCTGTATAAGGCGTCTCGTCGATAGGAGCCTCTTCCGAATCAAATTCAATGGGATCCAAAGAGACCATGTCCTTATCGATAGGAGCCTCTTCCGAATCAAATTTCATGAAATCCTCCAAAGAGACCATGTCCTCATCAGCCTCTTCCAAATCAAATTCAATGGGATCCAAAGAGACCATGTCCTTATCCATAGGATCCCAAGTACCGGGGTCGAGCAAAATTTCGATTCTTT